CTGAATTAGTCAATTCAAGTCAGCGTTGTCAATTTATCCAGAACTTCTCTCTTTTCCTCGGTGAAACAAGAATCCGTTTTGCTCAAATCAAAGCACTTAGTTTAGCCTTTGTTTCCTCTGTGCCCTGTCTTCTTTAAAGATTCATCCAATGGAATCCCGACTCCCTTTCTTTTTGATTTCCATTCTATTTATAATTAGAACCTAATTAAGATAGGATGACTAATGTATGCAGCCTAATGAGGAGTAATACTATAAAAATAAAGAACTCTATTTCAGAACTATGAGACAGAATATTCTGTTTTCTTATTTACTCTTTCTTTATTTTTGGATTTTATTTCAATTTTTCTATTTTATAGAAAGTAGATCGATTTAGATAATGTATATATAAGCAAAGTAATATACTTCAAACAAAGTAGGAATTCGCAAGATGGAGAAAATCATTGCAGTTATTATAGGGAAGTCTAGGGACTTAGAGCATATCCTATTTGAAGGAGGATGGAATTCAAATCAGGTAAGGGATCCTTCCTTCTATTGATTTGATAGAAATTCGTTTTTCTTTTCCTGTCTCTAAGATTTTCGATGAATGAGCCTGTGGTAATGCTTTTATCTCTATTCTATGGCGCAAGCGACCGTCCAGTCTATAAACAAGTACTAATGAGGAAATGAAAACTATACTAAAGGAAACATAGGATCTCTATCCTAAAATCTAAAAAAAGGACATATTAGGGCTATACGGATTCGAACCGTAGACCTTCTCGGTAAAACAGATCAAACGGATTATTATCGAAATGATTCGAACTGTTTCAAAGACCCAACATGCATTTTTTTGCATTGGGCTCTTTCATCAACTGATGTAAAGATCAGTTAGTCCACCATAGTTTTTCTTTACGGAAAGATAATGAGATGGCTCCCTGTGCTCTGATTGATTATTTGTATTATGATCTATCTAGGAGCAATACCAAAGTGTTTCAAAGGAGGATTACCTTGACTTAGGTCTGCCTCCGGCCTAAATTAAATCAACCTAAGTGAAATGGAGTCTCTATCGTTCCGCTGCAAGAGTTGACTATGAGACTTCATACACCTTAAAGTTCATAGAACGAAAAGAAGTTTTTTGGAGGCCCTTATCCTCATTACGCCTAGCATTTAGTGGGCTGGATATTTACCTTATCAACTAGCAAATCAATAAGGGTTCTATTTGATTAGGCACCTGAATTGGCACCTGAATCGGACTGAACCGACTGTTTGTCAGGCTACTGTTCTCCTATTCTCTCGAATCCATGAAGTAAGACATTGATTTTGCAATAAGATCAATTATGTTCATTGCATAATAAGCTCCCTTGAAAAGCATTGGCGCACGTGTAAGCGAGTTGCTCTACCGAACTGAGCTATAGCCCTTGTCAGAGATATCTTAACATATAGATAATTTCTTGTCAAGATGAATATTCTCTAATGCCAGAGGATATCCCTTTGATCTGTTTACTATATAACATACCAATAACGGAGCAGTATTGCTTATAAAAAGGATTCGATCTATAATCGATCGAAGTAATGGGTCTTCCTTTGTGGTGATAAATTGCCTACTTAACTCAGTGGTTAGAGTATTGCTTTCATACGGCGGGAGTCATTGGTTCAAATCCAATAGTAGGTAGGTAGGTAGAAAAATTACTAGATAGCATTGGACTTACTTCGCTTCGCTATCTAATAACTTTTTCTACCCCTCTTCCCTTTTTCTTTGTATCAACTAAACCATTGGATTGTATTCAATTGGATGGGGGAATCCAATTGATAGCCTCGACTCGTATCCTAGCTCGTCTGAGAGCTAGCTTCGCTTCAACCAACTCTTTCGTACCCTCAGCTCTACTCAAGTTAGCTTCGGCTATTTCAAGTGCCTGTTGAGCTTCTTCCGGATCAATGTCACTACCCAGTTCCGCATCATTTCCTAAAATGATGATCTCATTATTAACTATTCTCGCAAAACCGCTCCACAGAACCGCCGTTAACCATTGGTCGTTGAGGAGGCGTATTCTCAAAGGACCCATATCTACAGCTGTGTTAATGGGGGCGTGGTTTGGTAATACGCCAATTTGGCCACTATTAGTAGATAAAATGATTTCTTTCACTTCACAATCCCAAATAATTCGCTTAGGAGTTAGTACATAAAGATTTAATTTCATTTCTTCAATTTGTTCTCCTCTTCTAAGTTTATAGCTTTCGTGCTAGCTTCATCGATGTTACCCACCAAATAAAAAGCTTGTTCGGGTAGGCCGTCTAATTCTCCGGAAAGGATTAGTTGAAATCCCCTAATTGTTTCTGCAAGACCAACATACTTTCCTGCAGAACCGGTAAAAACTTCTGCCACAAAGAACGGTTGTGATAAGAAACGTTCAATTTTTCGTGCTCTTGCTACAGTTAAACGATCCTCCTCTGATAATTCATCCAACCCAAGAATTGCGATAATGTCCTGAAGTTCTTTGTAACGTTGTAAAGTTTCCTTAACTCTTTGCGCAGTTTCATAATGTTCGTTGCCAACGATCCGAGGCTGTAACATAGTTGAGGTTGAATCTAAAGGATCTACTGCTGGATAAATACCCTTGGAAGCTAATCCTCTGGAAAGTACGGTAGTAGCATCCAAATGTGCAAATGTTGTGGCAGGAGCAGGGTCGGTCAAATCGTCCGCAGGTACATAAACTGCTTGGATCGAAGTTATGGATCCCTTTTTTGTAGAAGCAATTCTTTCTTGCAAAGAACCCATTTCTGTACTAAGAGTAGGTTGATAACCCACTGCGGAGGGCATTCTCCCTAATAAGGCGGATACCTCCGATCCTGCTTGAACAAAACGAAAGATATTATCGATGAATAGAAGCACGTCTTGCTTATTAACATCTCGGAAATATTCTGCCATAGTTAGGGCAGTTAAACCAACTCTCATACGAGCTCCCGGCGGTTCATTCATTTGACCATAGACTAGAGCTACCTTTGATTCCTCCAAATTTTTTTCATTAATTACTCCGGATTCCTTCATTTCCATATAAAGATCATTTCCTTCACGAGTCCGTTCCCCTACTCCGCCAAATACGGATACGCCTCCATGAGCTTTAGCAATGTTGTTGATTAATTCCATGATGAGTACTGTTTTACCTACTCCAGCCCCCCCAAATAGTCCTATTTTTCCTCCACGTCGATAAGGAGCTAAAAGATCGACCACCTTAATACCTGTTTCAAAGATGGATAATTTCGTATCTAGCTCGATAAAGGCAGGCGCAGATCTATGAATAGGGAATGTTGCATTAATATCTACAGGACCCAAATTGTCAATAGGTTCCCCAAGAACGTTGAAAATTCGTCCGAGAGTAGCTCCACCGACTGGAACACTGAGAGGAGCTCCCGTGTCAATCACTTCCAATCCTCTCATCAACCCGTCTGTAGCACTCATAGCTACAGCTCTAACTCGATTATTTCCTAATAATTGTTGTACCTCACAAGTCACATTAATTTGCTTACCGGCAGTGTCTCTACTCTTGACTACCAAAGCGTTATAAATATAAGGTAACTTGCCCGGGGGAAAAGTGATATCCAGCACGGGTCCAATAATTTGATCGATACGCCCTATGCTTTTTTCTTCAATTGTGGAAACCCCGGGACGAGAAGTAGTAGGATTGGTTCTCATAATTATCACATAATTTTCAAAAAAAAAAGGAATTTGTCGAATTTTTTCTTGTTGAATAATGCCAAATCAAATCCAAAAAAATAGCCAAAAATCCAAAAGTCAAAAGGAAATGAATTAGTTAATTCAATAAGAGAGAAAGGGGGACGAGGACTTGATTTCGTTGCCCAAGCGAATCCCATTCAATCGTTTACTCATGGAATGAGTCCGTTGGAAAGTTCAATCAATCTTTTTTTTCATATACATTTCGCCTTTTGTGGAGGATCTGTCCCTACTCTACTTTCCTATCTAGGACTTCGATATACAAAATATATACTACTGTGAAGCATAGATTGCTGTCAACAGAGAATTTTCTTAGTATTTAGGTATTTACATTCAAAATAAGAAAGGGGCCTATTAAGAACTTGTAAAATAAGGATTAGGGATTGATTTGGGTTGCGCTATATCTATCAAAGAGTATACAATAATGATGGATTTGGTGAATCAAATCCATGGTTTAATAACGAACCATGTTAACTTACCATAACAACAACTCAATTCCTATCGAATTCCTATAGTAGAATTCCTATAGGATAGAACATACACAGGGTGTACGCATTATATATGAATGAAACATATTCATTAACTTAAGCATGCCCTCCATTTTCTTTAATGAGTTGATATTAATTGAATACCCTTTTTGTTTTAAAAGATTTTTGCAAAGGTTTCATTTACGCCTAATCCATATCGAGTAGACCCTGTCGTTGTGAGAATTCTTAATTCATGAGTTGTAGGGAGGGACTTATGTCACCACAAACAGAAACTAAAGCAAGTGTTGGATTTAAAGCTGGTGTTAAGGATTATAAATTGACTTATTACACCCCGGAGTATGAAACCAAGGATACTGATATCTTGGCAGCATTCCGAGTAACTCCTCAGCCCGGGGTTCCGCCCGAAGAAGCAGGGGCTGCAGTAGCTGCCGAATCTTCTACTGGTACATGGACAACTGTTTGGACTGATGGACTTACCAGTCTTGATCGTTACAAAGGGCGATGCTATCACATCGAGCCCGTTGTTGGGGAGGAAAATCAATTTATCGCTTATGTAGCTTATCCATTAGACCTATTTGAAGAGGGTTCTGTTACTAACATGTTTACTTCCATTGTGGGTAACGTATTTGGTTTCAAAGCCCTACGCGCTCTACGTCTGGAGGATCTGCGAATTCCCCCTACTTATTCAAAAACTTTCCAAGGTCCGCCTCATGGTATCCAAGTTGAAAGGGATAAGTTGAACAAGTACGGCCGTCCTTTTTTGGGATGTACTATTAAACCAAAATTGGGATTATCCGCAAAAAATTACGGTAGAGCGTGTTATGAGTGTCTACGCGGTGGACTTGATTTTACCAAAGATGATGAAAACGTAAACTCACAACCATTTATGCGCTGGAGGGACCGTTTTGTCTTTTGTGCCGAAGCAATTTATAAATCACAGGCCGAAACCGGTGAAATCAAGGGGCATTACTTGAATGCGACTGCAGGTACAGTCGAAGAAATGATGAAGAGAGCTATATTTGCGAGGGAATTAGGGGTTCCTATTGTAATGCATGACTACTTAACTGGGGGATTCACCGCAAATACTACTTTGGCTCATTATTGCCGCGACAATGGCCTACTTCTTCACATTCACCGGGCAATGCATGCAGTTATTGATAGACAGAAAAATCATGGTATGCATTTTCGTGTATTAGCTAAAGCATTGCGTATGTCTGGGGGAGATCATGTCCACGCCGGTACAGTAGTAGGTAAGTTAGAAGGGGAACGCGAAATGACTTTAGGTTTTGTTGATTTATTGCGCGATGATTTTATTGAAAAAGATCGTGCTCGCGGTATCTTTTTCACTCAGGACTGGGTATCTATGCCAGGTGTTATACCGGTGGCTTCAGGGGGTATTCATGTTTGGCATATGCCAGCTCTGACCGAAATCTTTGGAGATGATTCCGTATTACAATTTGGTGGAGGAACTTTAGGACATCCTTGGGGAAATGCACCTGGTGCAGTAGCTAATCGGGTGGCTTTAGAAGCTTGTGTACAAGCTCGTAACGAAGGGCGCGATCTTGCTCGTGAAGGTAATGAAATTATCCGAGCAGCTTGCAAATGGAGTCCTGAACTAGCCGCAGCTTGTGAAATATGGAAGGCGATCAAATTTGAGTTCGAGCCGGTAGATACTATAGATAAGTAGATAAAACTAGATATAAAGAAGGTCTAAATAAAAAAGAAGCGAAATAGAAAGAGAAAAAAGCAGTTACGAAATGCAGTAATTCTTCTTTATTCTTCTAATTGATTGCAATTAAACTCGGCTCAATCTTAAAAAAAAGATTGAGCCGAATAAAAATAGATCTTGATACGATCATGAGACTTGACAAATCGAGATTCCTCTATTCTATATATTTAGAATATATAAAGGTATAATACAATAAATAAATACAAATATAGTATTATCATATGATAATGGAATCAAATACGCAGTATTTACAGAAAAAGTCTTTATTTATTGGGAAAGAATCAATGAAAAAAGATTAGGAATCGCAATGCTACTATACGCGTCCGGAGGAGTATTCGGAATAATATTCTTCTATAATCCATTCTTGTGTCTTGCGCGGGGTCTTACTAACAGGACTTCGCTGCACGGGACGGGTTTTCGTCGAAAAGCTAACTCCACCCGGCATTTTCATACCCTTTGGGTGGTATATCGCCTTAAAAAGTCTAAGGGGGTAGTATGAGATCTGTAGTAGGTAAGAGAATTTGCCCTTTGATTTTGATTGAGTATGCTATTTTTCCGCCTTTACCGCGCATTATTGTATGAGCTTCTAGAGGATAGAGGAGCACGTATGCAGGAAGGAAATTACAGCTTAATAAAAAAGTCTAAAAAAGCTTCAACTTTACGGCACTATCAATCAACTAAAAAGCCCTATGTATGAATCCTTACAACCGGTGGGATAGGATAAGAGCGAGTTTCGGTATACTGGGGTTGGGGGATATCCTTATTTCAAAACCTGACGCGCATCTTGCGTTTGTGGGGGTCCGAGAGTGGTTGAAGAAGTATTGCATGTGGAAGTAGGTAGACGAAACTTATTTAGGATTCGAAATGGGCGCATTCGACTAAAAGTCGTACTGAGACCTTTTTTAAAGGGTATTCTGAAAGAGGTATTTCATTTTCACAATCGCTTTCTTTTGAATCCAATTTCAAGTTCGATTAGAAGGATAGAAAGGCCATGAGGACGGGAAAAGAAAAATCAAATCTTTTTAATCTCCTTTTTTGCAATTTTCTTATTATCCATTCCATTCATTTTTTTTTATAGAATACTAAAGTATTCTATAGTATTCTATAAAAAATCTTTATTTTGCAAACTAAAAAATACAATAGTCAATATTCCTTATAATAGATATACTTAATTATATTATAAGAATCCTAAGATATTTTTCGAATAGATAGAAATAGTAAATTTGAATTGAGACACCTATTCTATGACGGATTTTAACTTACCTTCTATTTTCGTGCCTTTAGTAGGCTTAGTATTTCCGGCAATTGCAATGGCTTCTTTATTTCTTTATGTGCAGAAAAATAAGATTGTCTAGAACCGATGGGGCCGAATTTTCTCAATGTATTTCCACGCAGGATCATAATACAGATATTTTTTAGTGTAAGTAATATAATATGGTAGGGTATGTGGCTCTTTCTACACACAAATGAAAAACGGCTATGGATGCGGATATAGGCTACGAGCATAAATGCATGCATATGCGGAGCCGGGTATAGCGAGTTTTATTTTAAGTAGATCAACAGATATTTTTTGAATAGAAAGTCAATGTATCTAACCAATTATTTCACAGGAGTACTAGTTACTGAAGGCGATTTCAGAATCAAAAAAAGTAAAGTCAAAATCATTTAGCTTATTCTCTCAATTTCAATCGACCGCTGCTGGATTTAGTATATCTAATATGAATTGGCGATCAGAACACATATGGATAGAACTTCTAAAAGGTTCTCGAAAAAGAGGTAATTTTTTCTGGGCCTGTATTCTTTTTCTAGGTTCACTAGGATTTTTATCGGTTGGGGCTTCCAGTTATCTTGGTAAGAATATGATATCTGTACTTCCATCTCAACAAATTCTTTTTTTTCCACAGGGGGTCGTGATGTCTTTCTACGGAATCGCGGGCCTATTCATTAGCTCCTACTTGTGGTGCACTATTTTGTGGAATGTAGGCAGTGGTTATGACCGATTCGATAGAAAAGAGGGAATAGTGTGCATTTTTCGTTGGGGATTCCCTGGAATAAAACGTCGCGTCTTCCTTCGATTCCTTATGCGGGATATCCAATCAATTAGAATTCAGGTTAAAGAGGGTCTTTATCCTCGTCGTATCCTTTATATGGAAATCCGGGGCCAGGGGGTCATTCCCTTGACTCGTACTGATGAGAAGTTTTTTACTCCACGAGAAATTGAACAAAAAGCTGCCGAATTGGCCTATTTCTTGCGCGTACCAATTGAAGTATTTTGAATACCGATTTAATTTTTTTGAAATGAATTGAATGAATTGGATTCGTTATTGTAAGGAGATTTTTGAGTATTTATCTAAAGAAAGGAACAAACGAGGATAAGAGAAAATTGCTTCTAATTTGTTTTGTCCAAGTGAGATATATGGCATAATATTCTTCCATTTTCATCTGAAAGGGCTTTTTTTTTTATTCTATTTCTCTATTCCACTCCATCTAGATCTAAGAAAGAACCCAATGCAATGAAATTCCACTAGTATACAAAAAAGAGGAATAGATACAAGGTCTCAAACCTTGTTATAGAATTTTTGCTTCAAATAAAAAGAAATATCATATAGAGTCAGCGAATGAAATAGAGTCAGCGAATGAAGCAGATTCATTAACAACTCAATTTACAGATCAAAAATGAAAAAAAAGAAAGCATTGCCTTCTTTCCTATATCTTGTATTTATCGTACTTTTGCCCTGGGGAGTCTCTTTCTCTTTTAACAAATGTCTGGAACTTTGGATTAAGAATTGGTGGAATACCAGGCAATCTGAAACTCTCTTAACTGATATTCAAGAGAAAAAGGTTCTAGAAAGATTCATAGAATTAGAAGAACTTTTTCTCTTGGACGAAATGATAAAAGAGAAACCGAAGACACATGTACAAAAACCTCCTATAGGAATACACAAGGAAATAATACAATTGGTCAAAATAGATAATGAGGATCATCTCCATATCATTTTGCATTTCTCGACAAATATAATCTGTTTGGCTATTCTAAGTGGTTCTTTTTTTCTGGGTAAAGAGGAACTTGTCATTTTGAATTCTTGGGTTCAGGAATTCTTCTATAACTTAAATGACTCAATAAAAGCTTTTTTGATTCTTTTAGTTACTGATTTTTTTGTTGGATTTCACTCCACCCGCGGTTGGGAACTACTAATTCGTTGGGTCTACAACGATCTTGGATGGGCTCCTAATGAGCTAATTTTCACTATTTTTGTTTGTAGTTTTCCAGTGATTCTAGATACATGTTTTAAATTTTGGATCTTTTTTTCTTTAAACCGTCTATCTCCTTCGCTTGTAGTCATTTATCATTCAATTAGTGAAGCATAAACTCATTCGATTTCCTGATATTAATCAAATTAGCATCTTTCTTCCTTTAGAAAGAAAGCCCTTTTCCATTTTAGCAAAATTCTTTCTATTTCTACCTGCTCAAGGTATTCATCATTCCAGTACAACTGTTGCAGTAGAATGACAACAGACTCGTGTATAGGGAACTAGATTAGCTTAGCTACCTATCTAATTTATTGTAGAAATTCTGGGATCTGCGATTGGATATGGAAAATAGAAATACTTTTTCTTGGGTAAAGGAACAGATGATTCGATCGATTTCTGTATCGATCATGATATACGTAATAACTCGGACATCTATTTCAAATGCATATCCCATTTTTGCGCAGCAGGGTTATGAAAACCCACGAGAAGCAACCGGACGAATTGTATGTGCCAATTGCCATTTAGCTAATAAGCCCGTGGATATTGAAGTTCCCCAAACTGTGCTTCCCGATACTGTATTTGAAGCAGTTCTTCGAATTCCTTATGATATGCAACTGAAACAAGTTCTTGGTAATGGGAAAAAGGGAGGGTTAAATGTGGGTGCTGTTCTTATTTTGCCCGAGGGATTCGAATTAGCGCCGCCCGACCGTATTTCTCCTGAGTTGAAAGAAAAGATAGGAAATCTTTCTTTTCAGAGTTATCGTCCCGATAAAAAAAATATTCTTGTGATAGGCCCTGTTCCCGGTAAGAAATATAGTGAAATCG